GCTAGTGTAGCTTAATTTAAAGCTTGGCACTGAAGATGCTAAGATGAAAAATAATTTTTTCCGCGGGCATGCAAGGTTTGGTCCTAGCCTTAGTGTTAATTGTAACTAGAATTATACATGCAAGTTTCAGCCCTCCCGTGAGGATGCCCTAACTATTCTATTAAATAATTAGGAGCAGGTATCAGGCACACACACGTAGCCCAAGACACCTTGCTAAGCCACACCCCCAAGGGACTTCAGCAGTAATAAACATTGATCCATAAGCGTAAGCTTGAATCAGTTAAAGTAACAGAGTCGGTTAACCTCGTGCCAGCCACCGCGGTTATACGAGTGACTCACATTAACACACCCCGGCGTAAAGAGTGATTAAAGGATGGCCTTTAACAACTAAAGTTTAGACCTCATAAGGCTGTTATACGCACCCATGAATGGAATAACCAACGACGAAAGTGACTTTATACATCAAGGAGCCTTGACCCCACGACAGTTGGGGCCCAAACTAGAATTAGATACCCTACTATGCCCAACCACAAACCAAAACAACATGTCACTATATTGTTCGCCAGAGTACTACAAGCGCTAGCTTAAAACCCAAAGGACTTGGCGGTATCCCACACCCACCTAGAGGAGCCTGTTCTATAACCGATAATCCCCGTTAAACCTCACCACTTCTTGCCATTACCGTCTATATACCGCCGTCGTCAGCTCACCCTGTGAAGGATTAAAAGTAAACAAAAAGAATGAATCTCCAAAACGTCAGGTCGAGGTGTAGCAAATGAAGTGGGAAGAAATGGGCTACATTTTTTACCAAAAACACACGAATGGTAGACTGAAAAAACACCTAAAGGTGGATTTAGCAGTAAGAAAAGATCAAAATGCTTTCCTGAATCCGGCCCTGGGATGCGCACACACCGCCCGTCACTCTCCTCAATAAATATACCCACCTTTCCATAAATACATTTACTAAACAAGAGGAGGCAAGTCGTAACATGGTAAGTGTACTGGAAAGTGCACTTGGAATCAAAATGTGGCTAAATCAGCAAAGCACCTCCCTTACACCGAGGAGATACCCGTGCAATTCGGATCATTTTGAACCTTAAAGCTAGCCTATATACTAATTTAACTAGACCTTATAAACCTAATTTACATTACAACCTCTAACCAAAACATTTTTAACCTTTTAGTATGGGTGACAGAACAATAACCACAGCGCAATAGCTTATGTACCGCAAGGGAAAGCTGAAAAAGAAATGAAATAAATCATTAAAGTACTAAAAAGCAGAGATCATACCTCGTACCTTTTGCATCATGATTTAGCTAGAAAAACTAGGCAAAAAGACCTTAAGTCTACCTCCCCGAAACTAAACGAGCTACTCCGAAGCAGCATTATAGAGCTAACCCGTCTCTGTGGCAAAAGAGTGGGAAGACTTCCAAGTAGCGGTGAAAAGCCTACCGAGTTTAGTGATAGCTGGTTATCCAAGAAAAGAACTTCAGTTCTGCATTAATTTTTTATTACCTAGACAAGATTTTCTCGTCAAAGAAAACTATAAGAATTAATAGTTATTTAGAAGAGGTACAGCCCTTCTAAACCAAGACACAACTTTCTAAGGTGGGAAATGATCATAACTATTAAGGTTTCCTCATCAGCGGGCCTAAAAGCAGCCACCTGTTAAGTAAGCGTCGCAGCTCCAGTCTAATAATAAACCTATAATCTAGATATCTACTCATAACCCCCTTTACCCTATTGGATTATTTTATAAAATATAAAAGAACTTATGCTAAAATGAGTAATTAAGAGAACAACTCTCTCCCGACACAAGTGTATATCAGAAAGAATTAAATCACTGATAATTAAACGACCCCAGACTGAGGTCATTATACCCTTAAATCATTAACTAGAAAACCCTATCATTTCACTCGTTAATCCTACACAGGAGTGTCACCAGGAAAGATTAAAAGAAAATAAAGGAACTCGGCAAACACAAACTCCGCCTGTTTACCAAAAACATCGCCTCTTGCTAAACCATAAGAGGTCCCGCCTGCCCTGTGACAATGTTCAACGGCCGCGGTATTTTGACCGTGCAAAGGTAGCGTAATCACTTGTCTTTTAAATGAAGACCCGTATGAAAGGCATCACGAGAGTTTAACTGTCTCTATTTTCTAATCAATGAAATTGATCTATTCGTGCAGAAGCGAATATAATAACATTAGACGAGAAGACCCTATGGAGCTTTAAACACTTAGATTAATTTTGTAACTTTTTTTCCCCTCAGGGCATAAACAAAATATATAATACTCCTAATCTAACTGTTTTTGGTTGGGGTGACCGAGGGGAAAAATTAATCCCCCTCATCGATTGAGTACTCTGTACTTGAAAATTAGAATAACGATTCTAATTAATAAAATATTTATCGAAAAATGACCCAGGATTTCCTGATCAATGAACCAAGTTACCCTAGGGATAACAGCGCAATCCTTTCTTAGAGTCCCTATCGAAGAAAGGGTTTACGACCTCGATGTTGGATCAGGACATCCTAATGGTGCAACCGCTATTAAGGGTTCGTTTGTTCAACGATTAATAGTCCTACGTGATCTGAGTTCAGACCGGAGAAATCCAGGTCAGTTTCTATCTATGAATATATTTTTCCTAGTACGAAAGGACCGGAAAAATGGGGCCAATGCTATAAGCATGCCCCATCTTCATCTATTGAAAAAAACTAAAATAGATAAGAAAAGAGCACCCAGTGCCCAAAAAAAGGGTTGTTGGGGTGGCAGAGCCTGGTAAATGCAAAAGACCTAAGTCCTTTAATCCAGAGGTTCAAATCCTCTCCCCAACTATGCTCCAGACCACTTTACTCTATTTAATTAACCCTCTTGCCTACATTATCCCAATCCTCCTAGCCACAGCCTTCCTCACCTTAATTGAACGAAAAATCCTCGGCTATATGCAATTTCGCAAAGGTCCCAACATTGTGGGACCATATGGCCTCCTCCAACCTATTGCAGATGGCCTAAAACTATTTATTAAAGAACCTATCCGTCCATCAGCATCCTCCCCATTCTTATTCTTAACTACCCCAACAATAGCCTTAACTTTAGCCCTACTCATATGAATACCAATTCCCTTCCCCCATTCAATTATCAACCTCAACCTAGGCCTATTATTTATCTTAGCAATTTCAAGCCTTACCGTATACACCATCCTAGGGTCCGGATGAGCATCAAATTCAAAATACGCCCTAATAGGAGCGCTACGTGCTGTAGCACAAACCATCTCTTATGAAGTTAGCCTAGGCCTCATCCTTCTCTCAATAATTGTATTTGCCGGAGGATTTACCCTACATACATTTAATCTAGCCCAAGAAACTATCTGACTCCTTATCCCAGGCTGACCACTAGCCCTAATATGATACATTTCAACCCTAGCAGAAACTAACCGAGCCCCATTTGACCTAACAGAGGGAGAATCAGAACTAGTATCAGGATTCAACATCGAATACGCAGGAGGCCCATTTGCCCTATTTTTCCTAGCCGAATACACAAACATTTTATTAATAAATACCCTCTCAGTCATCCTGTTTATGGGTACCTCCTACAACCCCCTTTTTCCACAAATCTCAACATTTAGCCTCATAATAAAAACTACACTGCTAACATTCATCTTTTTATGAATCCGAGCATCCTACCCCCGCTTCCGCTATGATCAACTAATACACTTAGTCTGAAAAAACTTCCTACCCCTAACCCTAGCAATTATCTTATGACATATAGCCCTACCACTCGCCATAGCAAGCCTACCACCTATTACTTAAGGAAGTGTGCCTGAACTAAAGGACCACTTTGATAGAGTGGATAATGAAAGTTAAAACCTCTCCACTTCCTACTAGAAAAATAGGACTCGAACCTATATTTGAGAGATCAAAACCCTCCGTGTTTCCTCTTACACCACTCCCTAAGTAAAGTCAGCTAATAAAGCTTTTGGGCCCATACCCCAACTATGTTGGTTAAAATCCTTCCTTTACTAATGAATCCTACCGTACTTACCATCCTAATTTCAAGCATAGGCCTAGGAACCACCCTCACATTTATTGGATCACATTGACTCCTAGTATGAATAGGCCTCGAAATCAACACTTTAGCCATCATCCCCCTGATAATTCGTCAACATCACCCACGAGCAGTAGAAGCCACTACAAAATATTTTATCACTCAGGCAACTGCCTCTACTTTACTATTATTTGCTAGCGTTACAAACGCTTGAACTTCAGGCGAATGAAGTTTAATCGAAATACTTAATCCAACCTCTGCCACACTAATAACAATCGCACTTGCCCTAAAAATTGGCCTCGCACCTTTACACTTTTGACTACCTGAAGTACTTCAAGGCTTAGACCTAACTACAGGCCTTATTCTATCAACATGACAGAAACTAGCCCCCTTCGCCATCCTACTTCAACTCTACCCTTTACTTAACCCAGATCTCCTCCTATCTATTGGTATTCTCTCAACAATTATCGGAGGATGAGGAGGGCTTAATCAAACACAACTACGAAAAATCCTAGCCTACTCATCAATTGCAAACCTCGGATGAATAATCACAATCTTACATTATGCCCCTAACCTAACCCTCCTCAACCTTATCCTATATATCTCCATAACACTTACAACCTTCCTTTTATTCAAAATCTTTAACTCAACCAAAATCAACTCTATCGCCTCATCATCTTCCAAATCCCCCCTCCTATCTATTATTGCCTTACTAACCCTCCTTTCCTTAGGAGGGTTACCACCACTCTCTGGTTTCATACCCAAATGATTAATTCTCCAAGAACTAACAAAACAAAGCCTATTTATCCCAGCTATAGTTATAGCTACTATGGCCCTCCTCAGTCTATTTTTTTACCTACGTTTATGTTACACCACAACACTAACCATAAACCCCAACCCAACTAACATAATATCGTCTTGACGAACAAAATCCAATCACTTTACCCTAACCCTGCTAACATCAGCAACCCTATCAATCCTCCTCCTCCCACTAACACCCACAATCCTCACACTTGTCTCATAGAAATTTAGGTTAACAACAGACCAAAAGCCTTCAAAGCTTTAAGTAGAAGTGGAAATCCTCTAATTTCTGCTAAGATTTGCAAGACTTTATCTCACATCTTCTGAATGCAACCCAGATGCTTTCATTAAGCTAAAACCTTCTAGACAGATAGGCCTCGATCCTATAAAATCTTAGTTAACAGCTAAGCGTTCAATCCAACGAACTTCTATCTAGACTTTCTCCCGCCACCTTACACAAAGGCGGGAGAAGCCCCGGGAGAAAGTTAACCTCCGTCTTTGGATTTGCAATCCAACGTATATCAGCTACTTCAGGACTTTGATAAAAAGAGGACTTTGACCTCTGTAAACGGAGCTACAATCCGCCGCTTAATTCTCAGCCATCTTACCTGTGGCAATTAATCGTTGACTATTCTCTACCAACCACAAAGACATCGGCACCCTCTATCTGATTTTTGGTGCATGAGCAGGCATAGTTGGAACAGCCCTAAGCCTTCTAATTCGAGCCGAACTAGGACAGCCAGGATCACTTTTAGGAGATGACCAAATTTACAATGTGATTGTAACCGCCCATGCTTTCGTAATAATCTTCTTTATGGTTATACCTATCATGATCGGTGGTTTCGGAAACTGACTGGTCCCCTTAATAATTGGTGCACCAGATATGGCTTTCCCACGAATAAATAACATAAGCTTCTGACTTCTTCCACCATCGTTTCTTCTCCTACTTGCTTCTGCCGGAGTAGAAGCGGGGGCTGGAACAGGTTGAACAGTTTACCCCCCACTAGCAAGCAATTTAGCCCACGCTGGACCATCTGTTGACCTAGCAATCTTTTCCCTCCATTTAGCCGGTATTTCATCAATCTTAGCCTCAATCAATTTTATTACAACCATTATTAACATAAAACCACCAGCCATCTCCCAGTATCAAACACCATTATTTGTCTGATCTATTCTTGTAACTACTATTCTACTTCTCCTCGCCCTTCCAGTTCTTGCGGCAGGAATTACAATACTACTTACAGATCGTAATCTTAATACTACATTTTTTGACCCTGCAGGTGGAGGAGACCCAATCCTTTACCAACACTTATTCTGATTCTTCGGCCATCCCGAAGTATATATTTTAATTTTACCTGGCTTCGGAATAATTTCACATGTAGTAGCCTACTATTCAGGCAAAAAAGAACCATTTGGATACATGGGTATGGTCTGAGCAATAATAGCAATTGGCCTACTTGGTTTTATTGTATGAGCCCATCATATGTTTACAGTAGGAATGGACGTAGATACCCGAGCCTACTTCACCTCTGCAACAATAATTATTGCCATCCCTACAGGTGTAAAAGTATTTAGCTGACTAGCAACCCTTCACGGAGGATCTATTAAATGAGATACTCCCCTGCTTTGAGCCCTGGGATTTATTTTCCTCTTCACAGTAGGTGGTTTAACTGGAATTGTTCTAGCTAACTCCTCATTAGATATTGTTCTTCATGATACTTACTACGTAGTAGCCCATTTCCACTATGTCCTTTCAATAGGAGCAGTATTTGCCATTATGGCAGGCTTCATCCACTGATTCCCTTTAATATCTGGCTACACCCTTCACCAAACTTGAACAAAAATCCAATTTGCAGTAATATTTATCGGAGTAAACTTAACTTTCTTCCCTCAACACTTCCTGGGCCTTGCAGGTATACCACGACGATACTCAGATTACCCAGACGCATATACCCTATGAAATACAATCTCATCTATCGGCTCCCTAATTTCTCTTGTTGCTGTAATCATATTACTATTCATCATCTGAGAAGCATTTGCCTCAAAACGGGAAGTACTATCAGTTGAACTTCCTCATACAAACGTAGAATGATTACATGGCTGCCCCCCTCCCCACCACACTTACGAAGAACCAGCATTCGTTCAAGTCCAACGACCCTCTTTTTAACAAGAAAGGAAGGAATTGAACCCCCATATGCTAGTTTCAAGCCAGCCACATCACCACTCTGTCACTTTCTTTATAAGATACTAGTAAAACATATTACACTGCCTTGTCGGGACAGAATTGTGAGTTAAATTCTCGCGTATCTTAATTTACAATGGCACACCCCTCACAATTAGGATTCCAAGATGCAGCCTCCCCAGTTATAGAAGAACTTATCCATTTTCACGACCACACACTAATAATTGTATTTTTAATCAGTACCCTAGTTCTCTATGTTATCACAGCAATAGTAACAACCAAGCTAACAAATAAATACATCCTTGACTCTCAAGAAATTGAAATCGTTTGAACCATTCTACCCGCTATTATTCTCATCATAATTGCCCTCCCATCATTACGAATTTTATACCTCATAGATGAAATCAATGACCCCCATCTAACTATTAAAGCCATGGGACACCAATGATACTGAAGTTATGAATATACAGACTATGAAGACCTGGGATTTGACTCTTACATAATCCAAACCCAAGACTTAACCCCAGGCCAATTCCGTCTATTAGAAACAGATCACCGCATAGTAGTACCTATAGAATCACCCATTCGAGTCCTAGTATCAGCAGAAGACGTCCTACATTCATGGGCTGTTCCAGCCTTAGGCGTAAAAATAGACGCCGTTCCAGGACGACTTAATCAAACCGCCTTCATCATCTCACGCCCTGGCGTTTACTATGGTCAATGTTCAGAAATCTGTGGTGCCAATCACAGCTTCATGCCTATCGTAGTAGAAGCAATCCCCCTAGAACACTTCGAAACCTGATCTTCATCAATATTAGAAGAAGCCTCATTAAGAAGCTAAACCGGGCCTAGCATTAGCCTTTTAAGCTAAACATTGGTGATTCCCTACCACCCTTAATGACATGCCTCAATTAAACCCTAACCCATGATTTTTAATTTTATTATTTTCATGAATTGTTTTCCTCACTATTTTACCAAACAAGATCATAGGCCACCTATTCAACAATAACCCCACCACAAAAAGCACTGAAAAACCTAAACCCAACCCCTGAAACTGACCATGATTATAAGCTTTTTTGACCAATTCTTAAGCCCCTCACTCATCGGAATTCCACTCATTGCCCTAGCAATCTCAATCCCATGATTAACCTTCCCCACACCAACAAGCCGATGATTAAATAACCGATTAATTACCCTCCAAGCCTGATTTATTAACCGCTTTATTTACCAACTCATACAACCCATAAATCTTGGAGGACACAAATGGGCTGTACTACTCACAGCTTTAATATTATTCTTAATTACTATTAACCTTTTAGGTCTTCTACCATATACATTCACCCCCACAACACAACTTTCTCTAAATATAGCATTTGCCCTACCATTATGACTTACAACCGTATTAATTGGTATACTCAACCAACCAACCATTGCACTAGGCCACCTTCTTCCAGAAGGAACACCAACTCCCCTGGTTCCTATCCTTATTGTCATTGAAACTATTAGCTTATTCATTCGACCCCTGGCCCTAGGTGTCCGACTAACTGCTAATTTAACAGCCGGCCACTTATTAATACAACTAATTGCCACCGCAGCCTTTGTCCTCTTAACAATTATACCAACCGTGGCTATACTTACTTCTTTAGTCCTATTTTTATTAACAATCCTAGAAGTAGCTGTAGCAATAATTCAAGCATATGTATTCGTCCTCCTATTAAGCCTATATTTACAAGAAAATGTATAATGGCTCACCAAGCACATGCATACCACATAGTTGATCCAAGCCCATGACCCCTTACAGGAGCTACAGCTGCCCTTCTTATAACATCGGGTTTAGCCATCTGATTCCACTTTCACTCACTTCTACTTCTTTACCTAGGATTAACCCTCCTCCTCCTAACTATAATCCAATGATGACGTGACATTATCCGAGAAGGAACTTTCCAAGGTCATCATACACCCCCCGTACAAAAAGGCCTCCGCTACGGGATAATTTTATTCATCACATCAGAAGTCTTCTTCTTTCTAGGCTTTTTCTGAGCCTTTTACCACTCCAGTCTTGCACCTACTCCTGAACTAGGAGGATGCTGACCACCAACAGGAATTAGCCCTCTAGACCCATTCGAAGTACCACTCTTAAACACCGCAGTACTTTTAGCTTCCGGGGTAACAGTGACCTGGGCACACCATAGCCTAATAGAAGGTAACCGAAAAGAAGCAATTCAAGCCCTTACTCTAACTATTATCCTAGGGATCTACTTTACATCACTTCAAGCCATAGAGTATTACGAAGCGCCATTCACCATTGCCGACGGAGTTTACGGAACAACATTTTACGTTGCTACAGGATTCCACGGCCTCCATGTTATTATCGGCTCAACATTTTTAGCAGTTTGTCTTCTACGACAAGTCCAATATCACTTTACATCAGAACATCACTTTGGCTTTGAAGCCGCAGCATGATACTGACACTTTGTAGATGTAGTGTGATTATTCCTTTATGTATCCATCTATTGATGAGGCTCATAATTGCTTTTCTAGTATAAATTAGTACAAGTGATTTCCAATTATTTAATCTTGGTTAAAACCCAAGGAGGAGTAATGAACCTCATCATGTCGTCTGTCGCGACCACGGCCCTGGTTTCCCTAATCCTCGCTTTAATCGCATTTTGACTACCGTCATTAAATCCAGATAATGAAAAATTATCCCCCTACGAATGTGGCTTTGACCCACTAGGAAGTGCTCGCCTCCCTTTTTCCCTCCGCTTCTTCTTAGTAGCCATTTTATTTCTCCTATTTGATTTAGAAATTGCCCTCCTCCTACCCCTTCCTTGAGGAAACCAACTATTAACACCCCTCCACACACTATTTTGAGCAACAGCCATTCTAATCCTACTAACCCTTGGCCTCATCTACGAATGACTCCAAGGAGGACTAGAATGAGCAGAATAGATGTTTAGTCCAAATTAAGACCACTAATTTCGGCTTAGTAAATTATGGTGAAAATCCATAAACACCTTATGTCCCCTATATATTTCAGCTTCACCTCAGCATTCATCCTAGGCTTAATAGGCCTCGCATTCAACCGCTCACACCTTTTATCCGCCCTCCTATGTCTTGAAGGTATAATACTTACCCTATTCATTGCTACCGCAGTCTGATCAATAATACTAAACTCCACCTCTAGCTCTATCATTCCTATAATTCTCCTAACATTTTCCGCCTGTGAAGCTAGTGCAGGACTAGCTATCCTAGTCGCTACCTCCCGCTCACATGGCTCTGATAACCTACAAAACCTAAACCTTCTCCAATGTTAAAAATTCTAATCCCAACAATCATATTATTCCCCACCGCTTGATTTTCTCATAAAAAATGATTATGATCCACTACTTCCACTCATAGTCTTCTTATTGCCACAATAAGCCTACTCTGATTCAAATGAAATACAGACATTGGTTGAGATTTCTCTAATCAATATCTAGCCATCGATCCTTTATCTACTCCCCTACTTATCCTAACATGCTGACTCCTCCCACTAATAATCATAGCCAGCCAAAACCATATCTCCCCAGAACCCCTAATTCGACAACGAACCTATATTTCTCTTTTAATCTCCCTTCAATTCTTCCTCATCATAGCATTCTCTGCAACAGAAATAATCCTATTTTACATTATATTTGAAGCCACACTTATCCCTACATTAATTATTATCACACGATGAGGTAACCAAACAGAACGCCTAAATGCAGGAACATACTTCTTATTCTATACCCTAATTGGATCTCTCCCCCTACTCATTGCCTTATTATTTATACAAAACAACCTCGGCACCATCTCAATATTTATTATTCAACATTCCCAATACACCAACCTACACCCATGAGCAGATAAATTTTGATGGGCTGCCTGTGTCATTGCTTTCCTTATTAAAATACCTCTCTATGGGGTCCACCTCTGATTACCAAAAGCCCACGTAGAAGCCCCAATTGCTGGCTCAATAATTCTAGCCGCCGTATTACTAAAACTAGGCGGCTATGGAATAATACGTATCATCATCACACTTAATCCTCTCACCAAAGAAACAGCTTACCCATTCCTAATTTTAGCTATCTGAGGCGTAGTAATAACTAGCTCCATTTGTTTACGACAAACAGACTTAAAGTCCCTGATCGCCTACTCCTCAGTCAGCCATATGGGCCTCGTCGCAGCAGCTATCCTTATTCAAACCCCATGAAGCTTCGCGGGAGCAACAACACTAATAATTGCCCACGGGTTAATCTCTTCAGCCCTATTCTGCCTAGCCAACACAAACTACGAACGCATCCATAGCCGAACCCTACTTCTAGCCCGAGGAATTCAAATTGTTCTTCCACTTATAGCAACTTGATGACTCCTTGCTAACCTCGCTAACCTTGCATTACCCCCATCCCCCAACCTTATAGGAGAACTCTTTATCATCACATCCTTATTCAACTGATCTAACTGAACCTTACTTCTCACAGGTACCGGAGTACTAATTACAGCATCTTATTCTCTTTATATATTCCTTATAACTCAACGAGGATCAACATCCAACCACCTCCTCTCCCTTAACCCCTCCCACACACGAGAACATCTTCTCCTCAGCCTCCACATCTTACCCGTATCACTATTAATCCTCAAACCAGAACTCATCTGAGGCTGAACATTTTGTATTTATAGTTTAACTAAAAACATTAGATTGTGGTTCTAAAAACAAAAGTTAAAATCTTTTTATCTACCGAGAGAGGTCCGGGACACGAAGATCTGCTAATTCTTCCTATCATGGTTCGAACCCATGGCTCACTCGGCCCTTGAAAGATAATAGTAATCTAATGGTCTTAGGAACCAGAAACTCTTGGTGCAACTCCAAGCAAGAGCTATGAATATTATCTTTAACTCATCCTTCCTACTAATCTTCATTATTCTTATTCTCCCATTAATCTCCTCTCTATCACCAAAAGAACTTAAACCAAATTGATCATCCTTATATGTCAAAACCACTGTAAAAATTTCTTTTTTTATTAGCCTAATTCCTTTATTTATTTTTCTCGACCAAGGTTCAGAATCAATTATCACCAACTGAAATTGAATAAACATGGGCCCATTCGACATTAACATAAGCTTCAAATTTGACATCTACTCAATCATCTTTACACCCGTAGCCCTATACGTTACTTGATCCATTCTTGAATTTGCCCTCTGATACATACACTCTGACCCCAACATAAATCGCTTTTTCAAATACCTCCTACTATTTTTAATCTCAATAATTATTCTAGTAACTGCCAACAACATATTTCAACTATTTATCGGCTGGGAAGGAGTTGGTATCATGTCCTTCTTACTTATCGGATGATGATATAGCCGAACAGATGCCAACACAGCAGCTCTACAAGCCGTCATCTATAATCGTATTGGTGATATTGGTTTAATCTTAAGCATAGCCTGACTAGCTACTAACCTCAACTCATGAGAAATCCATCAACTCTTCATCCTATCAAAAAACAAAGACCTAACACTACCTCTCCTCGGTCTCGTATTAGCCGCAGCCGGAAAATCAGCACAATTCGGCCTACATCCATGACTGCCTTCAGCCATAGAAGGCCCTACACCTGTATCAGCATTACTCCACTCTAGCACAATAGTCGTAGCCGGTATTTTCCTTCTAATCCGCCTCCACCCCCTTATCCAAGACAATAAATTAATCCTAACAATCTGCTTATGCCTTGGAGCACTTACTACCCTCTTTACAGCCACATGTGCCTTAACCCAAAATGATATTAAAAAAATCATTGCTTTCTCTACATCAAGTCAACTAGGACTAATAATAGTCACCATTGGTCTCAACCAACCTCAACTAGCCTTCCTACATATCTGCACCCATGCCTTCTTCAAAGCAATGCTCTTCCTTTGCTCAGGTTCCATTATCCATAGTCTCAACGACGAACAAGATATCCGAAAAATAGGAGGTCTTCACAAACTCCTCCCATTCACCTCAACCTCCCTAACAATTGGTAGCTTAGCCCTAACAGGTATACCATTCCTATCAGGGTTTTTTTCAAAAGACGCCATTATTGAGTCCATAAACACTTCCCATTTAAACGCCTGAGCCCTAATCCTCACTCTCGTAGCAACATCCTTCACAGCCATTTACAGCCTCCGTCTTATCTTCTTCGCACTAATAAATTATCCTCGATTTAATACACTTTCCCCAATCAATGAAAATAACCCATTAGTAATTAACCCAGTTAAGCGTCTTGCTTACGGAAGCATCATTGCTGGTCTAATCATCACCCTCAACCTCTCCCCAACTAAGACCCAAATTATAACCATGTCCCCCCTACTTAAATTATCTGCCCTTTTAGTCACAATTACAGGCCTTCTCCTAGCCCTAGAACTTACTAATCTCACCAACTCTCATTTTAAAATTAATCCAACGCTTTACCCCCATCATTTCTCTAACCTATTAGGTTATTTCCCAACAATTATTCACCGCCTTCTCCCAAAAACCAGCCTAAATTGAGCCCAACACATCTCAACACACCTAATTGACCAAACTTGAAGCGAAAAAATTGGTCCTAAAAGTAACCTTATCCAACAAACACCCCTCATTAAATTATCTACTAAGCCCCAACAAGGCCTCATCAAAACCTATCTTACACTTCTTTTCTTAACACTAACCCTAGTTACCCTAATTATCTCTATCTAACTACCCGCAAAGCTCCCCAAGATAAACCCCGAGTCAATTCTAATACTACGTATAAAGTCAATAACAATACTCAACCCCCTAATACTAACATTCAACCCCCATTAGAGTACAACAAAGCAACCCCCCAAAAATCCCCCCGCATCATATCTAAACCACTTATTTCCTCCACCCCAGCCCAATGCAAACCTCACCCTTTAACTAAAAAATATTTCCCAGCTGCAAAAAGTCCTAACAAATAAAATCCAACATATAACATCACTGACCAATCCCCCCACGCCTCCGGATAAGGCTCAGCAGCAAGCGCTGCAGTATAAGCGAAAACTACCAACATCCCCCCTAAATAAATTAAGAACAAAATCAATGACATAAAAGACCCACCATGACCTACTAACAAACCACATCCAACCCCTGCAGCAACTACTAAACCCAAAGCAGCATAATAAGGAGAAGGATTAGATGCTACCCCTATTAAACCTAAAATTAAACCAACTATTATCACAAACATAAAGTATATCATTATTCCTACCTGGGCTTTAACCAAGACCAATAACTTGAAAAACTATCGTTGTTCATTCAACTATAAGAACTTATGGCCACCAACATTCGAAAAACCCACCCACTCCTTAAAATTATAAACCACGCCCTAGTCGACCTACCAGCCCCATCCAACATTTCACTATGATGAAACTTTGGCTCACTCCTAGGACTATGTCTAATTATTCAAATTCTAACAGGACTCTTCCTAGCTATACACTACACTGCAGATATCTCTATAGCTTTTTCCTCAGTTATTCATATTTGCCGTGATGTTAACTACGGCTGACTCATCCGCAATATTCACGCTAACGGGGCCTCACTCTTCTTCATCTGTGTGTACCTCCACATTGCCCGAGGACTCTACTACGGCTCTTATCTCTATAAAGAAACATGAAACATTGGTGTAGTCCTCCTTTTCCTATTAATAGCAACAGCCTTCGTCGGTTATGTCCTCCCATGAGGACAAATATCCTTTTGAGGGGCTACAGTCATTACTAACCTTTTATCCGCATTTCCCTATATTGGAAATATACTAGTACAGTGAATCTGAGGGGGTTTCTCAGTAGACAACGCCACCCTTACACGCTTCTTTGCCTTCCACTTCCTCCTCCCATTCCTAATCTTAGCTTTAACATTTATTCACCTTCTATTCCTCCATGAAACCGGCTCTAACAATCCTCTTGGTATCAACTCTGATGCAGACAAAATCTCATTCCACCCATACTTCTCCTACAAAGACCTCCTTGGCTTCTTTGTTATAATTTTTTCCCTAGCCATATTAGCTCTCTTCCTACCTTACCTCCTAGGAGACGCTGAAAACTTCATCCCAGCAAACCCACTTGTTACTCCTCCGCACATTAAACCCGAATGATACTTCTTATTTGCCTATGCTATCCTACGCTCCATTCCTAATAAATTAGGAGGAGTCCTGGCCCTCCTATTCTCCATCTTCATCCTCATACTAATCCCTCTCCTCCACACGTCTAAACAACGAAGTAACATCTTCCGACCTCTAACACAAATTCTCTTCTGATCTCTTGTAGCTAACTCAATTATTCTAACTTGAATCGGAGGACAACCTGTAGAACAACCATTCATTATAGTGGGACAAATTGCCTCAATCTCCTACTTTTCCTTATTCCTTATCGTCATACCGTTTACTAGCTGATGAGAAAACAAAATCCTCAGCCTAAACTAGTTTTGGTAACTTAACCCAAAAGCGTCAACCTTATAAATCAAAAATCAACAGCCTTTATACTCCTCCACGAAACCGGCTCTAACAATCCTCTTGGTATCAACTCTGATGCAAACAAAATCTTATTCCACCCACACTTCTCCTACAAACACCTTCTTGCTTCCACTATAATTTTCCCCATAGCCATATTAGCTCTATTCCTACCTTACCCCCAAGAGACACTGAAAACTTCATCCCAGTAAACCCACTTATTACTACTCCACACATCAAACCCGAATGATACTTCTTATTTGCCCATACTATCCCACACTCCCCTTCAACAAATTAAGAGAAATCCTAACCCCCCCCAATTCTTCATCTTAATCCTCATGTTAATTCCACCCATAAACTCTAAATAATAAAGTAACATCTTCCGACCTCTAATAAATTCTTCTAATCTCTTACAACTCAATTATTTTAACTTGAATTAAAGGACAACCTATAGAACAACCACTCATTATAGTAGGACAAATTACCTCGATCTCCTACTTTTCCTTATTTCTTATCATCATACCGTTTACTAGCTGATGAAAAAAACAAAATCCTCAGCCTAAATTAGTTTTGGTAGCTTAACTCAAAAGCGTCGACCTTGTAAGTCGAAAATCGAGGGTTTAAACCCCTCCCAAAACATATCAGGGGAAGGAGGGTCAAACTCCTGCCCTTGGCTCCCAAAGCCAAGATTCTGCCTAAACTGCCCCCTGATGCAAGTTATAGCGTGCATAAATAGAATTGAAAAAATTCAATTTATGTACGTCAGTATGACATATTAATGACATAGCCCACATATACTGATATACCACATATATACCCACATTCCATAGTAACTATAACAGATATTCCACTACTATATAACATATACTATGCTTAATCCCCATTAATCGACATTCCCCTATTCTATTACATACTATGTATAATCCACATTAGACTACTGTCAGCTATTTCATTTCATCAAATAATTTAACCCTCATTAAACTATAATCAGTAATTTCATAGCATCACATTTTTCACTTAACCCTACTTTACATGGTATTATTTAATGCCGTTGGTAAGAAATCCGTATTCATCTATTAACGTAAAAAAATTGTACGGTTTGTGGTACATTACTGTTTTATCCCCTAATATTGATCAAATCTGGCATCTGATTAATGGCTCGAATTACATATGATCCTTGATCGTATCAAGAATGCTAGTCCTCTAGTTCCCTTTAATGGCATAATTATCCTTGATCGTATCAAGATTTACTGTCCGCCCCGTTTTTTTATTTCGGTATGAAGCAAATAACTACTCCCCGGAAGGGCTCATTTGGGACACTAAGGTAGACTTGAGCTATCCTCGACACTTATCTTATCAAACCTCATTACTCATCATTCAGGAGATTAGATTGTCAAGCTCACCATTACTGAAAGGGATAGAGAATATCAGGTCATAGTCGTCAAGTTTGGGTTTTTTGATTAATGAAGCAAAGGTTTAAAAAAAACACTGTCATTAACCCCCTTGGAAAGAAATCTTATATAAATAGTGTGTGTAAAATACATTTCATAATTCTAATACATTCTTCATTTTATCTGGCATAAATTTTATATTATTTAGACTCACCCTACTTTGGGAAAAATCTTCGAACCTTTAAAAAAAAAAAGTTTTTTCGGTAAAAACCCCCCTCCCCCTTAATATACACGGTTGTCTCGAAAAACCCCTAAAACGAGGGCCGACGTATATCTTCTTTATAGAATTGTTGTGGAAATTTCTATATATATAGTGTTATAATGTTAT